CAGGAAGTAGTTTATGAAGAATGTCAGCTTTGGGTGCTGATGGTGGGGGTTAATCCTTCCTTCTTGATGCCTCGAGAAGGTTGTGTCTTCATTACTAGTTTACAAGACTAGCGTAATTTTTATACTATCGGGGCAGTGGGTGAATTTTAGTATGTTGTTTTCGATGATGCCTGCAGTTGGCATTAGGATGAGGATAATGGTGAAGTAGCTGATTGAGGCTAGTTGGCCGATTGTAATGAACGGGTATTCTACTGGCTGTCCTCCGATTCATGTTAGGATAAGTAGGTTGGCTACTAGAATTCAGAATAGGATTTGTGAGATTGGTCGGAATATTAGTCCTCGTTGTTTTGAGGTATGGAGTGCGGGTATTAGAGCTAGGATAAGGATGGATGCGATTAGGGCTAGTACGCCTCCTAGTTTGTTGGGGATGGAGCGTAGAATTGCGTAGGCAAACAGGAAGTATCACTCTGGCTTAATATGTGCGGGGGTGCTTAGTGGGTTTGCGGGAGTGTAGTTGTCTGGGTCTCCTAGGATATCAGGGAAGAATAGGACTAGGGTTATTAGAGTTGTTAGCAGTAGGATAATGCCTAGGAAGTCTTTAATTGTATAGTATGGGTGAAAGGGGATTTTATCTGAGTCGGAGTCAATCCCTGTTGGGTTGTTGGACCCTGTTTCGTGAAGGAATAGCAGGTGGACTACAACTATGGCTGTAATAATAAATGGGAGGATGAAGTGGAAAGCGAAGAAGCGTGTTAGTGTAGCTTTGTCTACTGAGAACCCTCCTCAGATTCATTCTACTAGGGTGGTTCCGATGTAAGGGATAGCTGATAGGAGGTTTGTGATTACGGTTGCTCCTCAGAAGGATATTTGTCCTCATGGTAAAACATATCCCATAAATGCTGTTGCTATGACGGCGAATAATAGGATAATACCGATGTTTCATGTTTCTATAAATGTGTATGAGCCGTAGTATATGCCTCGTCCTACGTGTAGAAATAAACAAATAAAGAATATAGAGGCTCCGTTTGCGTGCATGTATCGGATAAGTCATCCGTAGTTTACATCTCGGCAGATGTGGGTTACAGATGAAAATGCTGTGGAGGTGTCTGATGTGTAATGTATGGCCAGGAATAAGCCTGTGAGGATTTGGATTACTAAACATAGGCCAAGTAGGGATCCGAAGTTTCATCATGATGAAATGTTAGATGGGGTTGGGAGGTCAATAAATGATTCGTTTATAATTTTGATTAGTGGGTGATTTTTTCGGATGTTTGTCATTAAGTGTTTCTGTAGTTGAATAACAACGATGATTTTTCATGTCATTGGTCATAGTTAGAGTCTATGCGGAAATTATGACAGAATACATTTATATTTTAAGTTCATTGGTTGCATTAGGATGTTTAGGTACATCTTTAAAGCCTTCTCCTATTTATGGGGGTCTGTGTTTAATTATTAGTGGGTGTTCAGGTTGTTTAGCTGTTTTGGGGTTTGGTGGTTCGTTTTTAGGTTTGATGGTGTTCTTGATTTATTTGGGGGGAATGATGGTTGTGTTTGGGTATACGACTGCTATGGCGGCTGAGGAGTATCCTGAGACTTGGGTATCGAGTTGGTTAGTCCTTGGAACTTTAGTTATGAGTATTTTTATGGAGGTTGGCATGGTGTATGCTATGGATGATGATAATGTGGTGGAGGCGGTGATGGGGTTTAGTGGTTTGGGCGGTTGAGTGATTTATGATAGTGATGAATTGGGTTTAATGGGTGAGGGGGGTGCAGGAGTGGCAGCTTTGTACAGTTGCTCTGCATGGCTTATGGTGGTGTCGGGGTGAACTTTGTTGATTGGGGTATTTATTATTATTGAAATTACTCGGGGAAACTAATATAGTAGAAGGATTGGGATTGATAGTAGTGTGATTAGGAATGATAGGAAATACAGTTTGATTAGTCCTTTTTGGTTGGTTATAATTTTGGAGGTTGATATGTGTATGGTTGAAATAGTTTTTGGAAGTGTTTTTTCAACTCAGATTAGGTCTAGAAGGTTTAGGGCTGTATTAGAACTTATTGTTAGGACTTTGTTTGGGATTAGACGGTGTATAATGAGTGGGAAGAAGCCTAGGGATGTGGAGAATGTGGAAGTTTGTGAAGGTTTGTTTAACGTTAGGTTGGAGGTCAGGTTGTTTAGTTCTAATGCGATGGCGAAGCCTATGATTGTAACTAGGATAGCTGTAGTTTTTAGATACCATGGTATAGTTATAATTTGGACTGTTGTTGGAGGAATATTGTATGAGATAAAGAATCCTGCTAGGATGCTTCCTAACGCTAGGCGTTTGATAGGGTTTGTTAGTTTGGGGTTGTTTTCATTAATGATAATTAGAGGGGGGAATCGGGGTTTGGTTATTGATACAAAGTAGATAATTCGTATGCTATATACAGCTGTTATAGAGGTGGCAATTAATGTGATTAAGAGGGCTCAGGCGTTGGTGTAGCACGTGTTTGCGGCTTCAATGATAAGGTCTTTTGAGTAGAAGCCTGTTAGGAATGGTATTCCGGTGAGGGCTAGGCTGCCGATAATTAGGCATGATGTTGTGAATGGGAGTGGTTTTATTAGGTTTCCTATTTTTCGGATGTCTTGTTCGTCATTTAGGCTGTGGATAATGGACCCTGAGCATATAAATAGTATTGCTTTAAAGAATGCATGTGTGCAGATGTGCAGGAAGGCTAAGTATGGTTGGTTAATTCCTAGGGTAACTATTATTAGGCCTAGTTGACTTGATGTTGAGAAAGCTACAATTTTTTTGATATCATTTTGTGTTAGTGCGCAAATGGCTGTGAATAGTGTTGTGATAGAGCCTAGGCATAATATGGCTGTTAAGATTGAGGTGTTGTTGGAGGTTAGTGGGTGGAATCGTACTATTAGGAAGATTCCTGCTACTACTATGGTGCTGGAGTGTAGTAGGGCTGAGACTGGGGTTGGACCCTCTATGGCAGATGGTAGTCAAGGATGAAGTCCAAATTGGGCTGATTTTCCTGTGGCTGCAATTAGGAGTCCTGCTAATGGGATAATTTCTGGGTTGCTAGTTATGAAGATTTGTTGTAGCTCTCAGGAGTTGGAGTGTAGGTAGAATCAGGCTATGGCTATAATGAATCCGATGTCCCCAACACGGTTGTAAAGAATTGCTTGTAAGGCTGCGGTGTTAGCGTCGGTTCGGCCGTATCATCATCCGATTAGAAGGAATGATATGATTCCTACTCCCTCTCATCCGATGAAAAGTTGGAATAGGTTGTTGGCGGATGTTAGGATGATTATAGTAATTAGGAATGTGAGTAGGTATTTAATGAATCGATCTAGGTGGGGATCTGAATGTATGTATCATGAGGAGAATTCTATGATTGATCAAGTTACAAATAGGGCTACGGGTAGGAAGATAATGCAGAAAAAGTCGAATTTTAGGCTGATTGATAGTTTTAGAGTGTTAATAGTTAGTCAATGTCAATTAGTAATTAGAAGTTCTGTGTTGGAGGAGAAGAAGCTGGTTAATGGGATGAGACTAATAATGAAAGCATATTTAATTGATTTTGTTACGTAGTTGGGGTAGTTAATTTCTTTAGAGTGGTGAGTAAAGGATAGTATAATTGGTAGTGTGAGTATAAGTAGGATTATTATAATAGATGATGTGATTGTGTTTATTACTTTTATTTGGAGTTGCACCAAGTTTTTGGTTCCTAAGACCAATGGATTACTACTATCCTATAAAAGTAAGAAAGCCATGTTTTTATACATGGTAGTATGAGTTAGCAGCTCTTACACACTTTCTTGGTAAGCAAGGGGTTTTATTTCCTGTTTCTAGATTCACAGTCTAGTGTTTTGGTTAAACTATGCTTACATATTGTAGGTCCTATAATGATTTTGGGGTTGATGGTTAGTAGGATTAAAGGTGTAAGATGTAAGCTTATTAGAGTTAGTTCTCGTGTGTGTGAGGGTTGTAAGTTTGTTATATGACTTGTGAGTTTTCCTCGTTGTGTTGTAATAATTATATAGATTGAGTATAGGGAAGTGATTAGGATATTAGCTCCCAGGAGTACAATGGAGTAGTTTGATCAAGAGAATATGGATACTGTAATAAGTAGCTCTCCTAGTAGGTTAATTGAAGGAGGGAGGGCTAGGTTGGCTAGGCTGGCTAAGATTCATCAGGTTGCTATTAGTGGAAAAATTGCTTGTAAACCTCGGGTCATGATTATAGTTCGGCTGTGAATTCGCTCGTAGTTTGTGTTTGCTAGGCAGAATAGTAGGGAGGAGGTTAGTCCGTGGGCAATTATGAGTGTAGTAGCTCCTATGAAGCTTAGGGGTGTTTGGATTATGATGGCTGCAATTACTAGTGCTATGTGACTTACAGAGGAGTATGCGATTAGGGATTTTAGGTCTGTTTGTCGTAGGCAGATGGAGCTGGTTATAATTATACCTCATATGGATAGAAGAATAAATGGGTAGGATATGGTTTTGGTTATAGGGTCTATAATGATTGAGATTCGCATTATGCCATAACCTCCTAATTTTAGTAGAATGGCTGCTAGGATTATTGATCCAGCAATTGGTGCTTCTACATGGGCTTTCGGTAGCCATAGGTGGACTCCGTATAGTGGTATTTTAATTATAAATGCTATTATGCACGCTAATCATAGGATGTTGTTGGTTCATGTGTGCTCTATCGGGGTGGCACTAAGGGTAAATAAAAGAAAATTTAATGTGCCTGTTAAGTTTTGGATGTGGATTAGTGCAATGAGTAAGGGGATGGATCCGATTAGTGTATAGAATAAGAAGTAAAGCCCGGCGTTTAAACGTTCTGTTTGGTTACCTCATCGGGTAATGATAATTAGAGTTGGGATTAAGGTGGCTTCAAATAGGATATAGAACATGATCAGTTCATTTGCTGAGAATGCTATAATAAGTAGAATTTGTAGGGATACTAGTATTGAGATGTACGTCTTTTTGTTGAGTTCTGTTTCTTTTTTCATGTGATTTTGGCTTGCTAGAAGTATTAGTGGTAGAAGCCATGTTGTTAGGATAATTAGGGGGGATGATAGTGGGTCGCTGGAAAATAATGGTGAGAAGCTTAGGTTGTTTGTGTCGTTTTGTCATAGCAGGGTTATTGATAGCAGGCTAATAATGAAGCTGTAGGAGGTTACATTAATTCATAGGTTTTTGTTGTTTGATAGTCAGGTTAGGGGGAGCAGTATGATAGATGGGAAAATAATTTTTAGCATTGTAGGAGGTTAAGGTTTTGTACATAGTCTGTGCCATAGGAGTCTGAGACTTTGACTAGTAGGGCTAGTCCGATGGCTGCTTCACATGCTGCGAAAACTAAAATTACAATTGGGATAGGGTATATAATTATTGAGTGGGTGTTAAGGGATGTGATTGTGGTCATGATAAATAGTGCTAATATTATACCTTCTAAGCATAGTAAGGTTGATATTAGGTGTGATCGGAATATGAGGGTCCCTAGGAGTGAGAAGGTGAATGCCAGAATAATATTGAGTGTTACAGATGTCATTTTTGATAATTATGATTGGGTCATAATCTAATGAGTCGAAATCATTTGTTTTAGTTAAACTAATTATCATTTTATTCTGTTCATTCAAGGCCTTTTTGAGTTCATTCATAGGCTAGGCCTAAGGCTAAGATTGTCACTAGGATGAAAGCTGTTAATATTATTGTGTTAATACTGTGGATTTGGATGGCTCATGGGATTGGTAGTAGAAGTGCGATTTCTAGGTCAAAGAGTAGGAAGGTGATTGCTACGAGGAAAAATTTTATGGAGAATGGTAGGCGAGCTGAGCTTATTGGGTCAAATCCACATTCGTATGGGTTAGCTTTTTCCGTGTAGATGTTGAGTTGGGGGAGTCAGAAGGCGATTGAGATAAGTAGCAGGGATAAAGTAGTGTTGATTAGTATGGCTAATAGTATGTTTATTACTTTCTTCTAGGTTGATTTTCTAGATCTAACTGATTGGAAGTCAGTTGTACTGGTTATACTAAGAAAGTTATGAGCCTCATCAATAGATGGATACGTACAGGAATAGTCAAACTACATCAACGAAGTGTCAGTATCATGCTGCTGCTTCAAATCCGAAGTGGTGTTTGGATGTAAAGTGAAATTTTATTTGTCGTAGGAGGCACACTGTAAGGAAGGTGGATCCAATAATTACGTGTAGTCCGTGGAATCCAGTTGCCATGAAGAATGTAGATCCGTAGATTCCATCTGAGATTGAGAAGGGTGTTTCGAAATATTCTGAGGCTTGTAAGGCTGTAAAATAAATACCTAGTAAAATGGTGATTAGTAGTGCTTGGTTTATGTTGTTGCGTTTTCCTTCTATTAGGCTGTGGTGGGCTCATGTGATTGATACTCCTGATGCTAGGAGGACCGATGTATTTAATAAGGGGACTTCAAGAGGGTTTAGTGGGGTAATTCCTGTGGGTGGTCAGCATCCTCCTAGGTCATGTGTGGGTACTAGGCTTGAGTGGTAAAAAGCTCAGAAAAATCCAGCGAAGAAGAATACTTCTGATACGATAAATAGGATTATTCCGTAGCGTAGTCCTTTTTGTACAGTGGGGGTGTGGTGTCCTTGATAGGTGCCTTCTCGTACGATGTCGCGTCATCATTGATATATAGTAAGGGTGTTTGTTAGTAAGCCTATAGATAGAAGAATAGTTGAGTTATAGTGGAATCATATTACTAACCCTGAGGTAAGTAGTAGGGCGGAAAGTGCTCCTGTAAGTGGTCATGGGCTTGGGTTAACTATATGGTAAGCGTGTGTTTGGTGGGTCATTATGTATTGTCATGTAGGTAGAGGCTAACTAGGAGGGTAAAAACATAGGCTTGAATTAGGGCTACGGCGAATTCTAGAATTGTTAGCAGGGCTAGGATAATAAATGTAATTGTGGCAGTTGGTGTGCTGATGCTTGTTAGGACTAGTGTAGCTCCTCCAATGAGGTGAATTAGTAAGTGTCCGGCCGTAATGTTAGCTGTCAGTCGAACTGCAAGGGCTATGGGTTGAATGAATAGGCTGATAGTTTCGATAATAATAAGTATAGGGATTAAAGAGATTGGTGTACCTTGTGGAAGGAAGTGTGCTAGTGAGGATTTTAGTTTGTGGCGGAAGCCTAGGATCACGGCCCCTGCTCATAGTGGAATGGCCATTCCTAGATTTATTGATAGTTGGGTTGTTGGGGTAAATGTATGGGGTAGGAGACCTAGTAGGTTTGTAGACCCAATAAATATAATTAGTGACACTAGCATTAGAGATCATGTTCGTCCTTTTGGGGAGTGAATGAGTATTATTTGTTTTACAATGATTTTGATAAGTCACTGGAGAAATGATAGGTAGCGGTTTGTAATTAGGCGCTTAGAAGAGATTATTATGATAGATGGTAATATAATAATGATAATGACGATTGGGAGGCCTATTATTGTAGGGGTAATGAAAGAGGCGAATAGATTTTCGTTCATTTTGATTCTCATGGTGTAGTTGTATTTGTTAATAGTGCTGGTTGAATTGAGGGGGTTAATGGGAAGTCTTGTGTTGAGATTTTTAATTGTATTAGAATAAATAGGGTGATTGTGGAGGATAAGATAGTAGTAAATCATGTTGATGTATCTAGTTGTGGCATACCACTATGGAAAATTTGTTTTTCTAACTTTAACTTAAAAGGTTAACGCTCTAAGCTTCATAGTGTATTAAATTATTGATGCTGATCAGTTTTCAAAATGTTTTAGTGGCACTATTTCAAGAACAATAGGTATGAAGCTGTGGTTAGAGCCGCAAATTTCAGAGCATTGTCCGTAGAACAGGCCAGGTCGGTTAGATGAAATGGTGGCTTGGTTTAGACGTCCTGGGATGGCATCGGTTTTTAGGCCTAATGAGGGTACTGCTCATGAGTGTAGTACATCTTCTGATGAAATTAGCATACGGATTGGAAGTTCTATGGGTAGGACAACTCGGTTGTCTACTTCTAGGAGTCGCAGTTCTCCTGGCTTTAAGTCGTTTGTTGGGATCATATATGAGTCAAAGCATAGGTCCTCATAATCTGTGTATTCGTAGCTTCAGTATCATTGATGTCCTATAGTTTTGACTGTTAGGGCTGGGTTGTTAATCTCATCTATCATGTACAGAATTCGTAGGGAGGGGAGGGCAATTATAACTAGAATTACGGCTGGTAGAATGGTTCAGATCGTCTCCACTTCTTGAGCGTCTATTGTGCTTGTGTGGGTTAGTTTTGTTGTCAGTATGAGTGAGATAATGTACAGGACTAAGGAGCTAATAAGGAATACGATTATTAGGGTGTGGTCATGGAAGTTTGTAAGTTCTTCTATAATAGGTGATGTGGCGTCTTGTAAGCCTAGTTGGAATGGGTAAGCCATGTAAGATATATAGATTTTACTCTATAATTTAACTTTGACAAAGTTATGTAATCATTTTACTAATATCTTATGGAGAAAGACATAGAGGTTATGGGATTGGCTTGAAACCAGTTTTAGGGGGTTCGAATCCTTCCTTTCTTATTTTACTTTGACGAAGGTAGGTTCTTCGAATGTGTGGTAGGGTGGAGGGCAGCCGTGAAGTCACTCTAGGTTGGTTGAAGATAACTCTACGGATGAGACTTCACGTTTAGAGGCGAAGGCTTCTCAGATTATAAAGACTATCACTAGAACAGCTGTAAGAGAGATAAAAGACCCTATTGATGAAATTGTGTTTCATGTTGTGTAAGCATCTGGGTAATCGGAGTAACGTCGTGGTATTCCTGACAGCCCTAAGAAGTGCTGTGGGAAGAATGTTAGGTTTACTCCTACGAATATAATAGCAAAGTGGGCTTTAGCTCAAATATCATGAATGGTGTAGCCTGTAAATAGGGGAAATCAGTGTACAAATCCGGCTATGATGGCGAATACGGCGCCCATAGATAGTACATAGTGGAAGTGGGCTACTACATAGTATGTGTCATGTAAAACAATATCTAGGGAAGAGTTAGATAGTACGATGCCTGTCAGCCCTCCTACTGTAAATAAGAAAATGAAGCCTAGGGCTCATAGTATAGCAGGTGATCATTTGATGTTTCCTCCGTGGAGGGTGGCTAATCAGCTGAATACTTTAACTCCTGTGGGGATTGCAATGATTATTGTAGCGGATGTGAAGTAGGCTCGTGTGTCTACATCTAAACCTACAGTAAACATGTGGTGGGCTCATACGATGAAACCAAGAAACCCAATTGATATTATAGCTCATACTATACCTATATATCCAAATGGTTCTTTTTTACCAGAGTAGTATGTTACAATGTGGGAGATAATGCCAAAGCCTGGAAGGATGAGGATATATACTTCTGGGTGTCCGAAGAATCAGAATAGATGTTGATATAGAATTGGGTCTCCTCCACCAGCTGGGTCAAAGAAAGTTGTATTTAGGTTTCGGTCAGTTAAAAGCATTGTAATGCCTGCTGCTAGTACTGGGAGAGATAGAAGTAGGAGGACTGCTGTAATAAGTACAGATCACACGAATAGTGGGGTTTGGTATTGTGTTATGGCTGGGGGTTTTATATTGATAATAGTTGTAATAAAATTAATTGCCCCTAGAATTGAGGATACTCCTGCTAAATGTAGGGAGAAGATAGTTAGGTCTACTGAGGCTCCAGCATGGGCTATATTACCGGCTAGTGGTGGGTATACAGTCCATCCTGTACCTGCTCCTGCTTCTACTATAGAGGATGCCAGTAGAAGAAGGAATGATGGTGGTAGCAGTCAAAAACTTATATTGTTTATTCGTGGAAATGCTATGTCTGGGGCCCCAATTATTAGAGGAACCAGTCAGTTACCAAATCCTCCAATTATCATTGGTATAACTATGAAAAAGATTATGACGAATGCGTGAGCAGTTACGACTACATTGTAAATTTGATCATCACCTAGTAGGGCTCCGGGTTGACCAAGTTCAGCTCGAATCAGGATGCTTAAGGCCGTACCAACTATTCCTGCTCAAGCACCAAATAGTAGATAGAGGGTTCCAATGTCTTTGTGGTTTGTGGAAAAGAGTCAACGGTTAATGAACATGGGTAATATGGCCGAGTGAGGCATTAGACTGTAAATCTAAACACAGAGGTTTGAGTCCTCTTTTTACCAAGCCTTAAGGTGATAATCATGTCGAATTGCAAATTCGAAGGTGTAGATAATACTCTACTAAGGCTTCTCCCGCCCCCTTTTCGATAGGCGGGAGAAGTAGATTGAAGCCAGTTTAGGGTATTTAGCTGTTAACTAAAAGTCATAGGTTTGATTCCTATCAGTCTAGATGAGGATTTAGCTTAATTAAAGCGATTGATTTGCATTCATTAGATGTAAGGTGTAGTCTTACAATCCTTATTCAGAAGTTAAACTTTTAAGGTTTACTTAGGGCTTTGAAGGCCCTTGGACTGGGTTATCCTAAACTTCTGTTTAGGGGATTAGTAGGGGTGATAGTGGTAGGGTTATTGTGCTTGTGGTTGTTAGGGATGAGGTGAGAGTGTTTGTTTTTGGTTTGTTGTGGTGGATTGTTATTTTAAAGTTGTTGTTTGTGGGGAAGGTTGTGAGAGTGGTGGAGTAAATTAGTCGTGTGTAGAAAAATAGGTTAATTAATGCTATTATGGCTATGGTGGTGGCTAGGATGGCGTTGTTGTTTTTTAGTAGCTCGTGGATGATAGTTCATTTTGGTAGGAAGCCTGTTAGGGGAGGCAGGCCTCCTGTAGAAAGAAGAATTAGGGCTGTTACGGGGATTAGTATTGGTGTTTTATTTCATATTAGTGATATGGAGTTGATTGTTGTTGATGAGTTGGTGTGGAGAATTATGAATATTGGGATGGTAAGTATAATGTAGATTGTTAGGTTTAGTGTGGTGAGGGATGGGTTGAATGGGAGGATGGAGATTATTCATCCTATGTGGCTAATGGATGAGTAGGCTATGATTTTTCGTGTTTGTGTTTGGTTAAGTCCATTTCATGCTCCGATTAAGATAGATAGAATGGCTGATGTTATTAGGATATTTGGGTCTGCTAGTTCGTGAATTTGGTACAGAACTGATAATGGGGCAATTTTTTGTCATGTTAGAAGGATTAATCCTGTTTGGATTGGGATGCCTTGTGTAACTTCTGGGAGTCATGAGTGGAATGGTGCTAGGCCTAGTTTCATGGCTAGGGAGATGAATGTTAGGGTGATGATATATATGTTTGTTTGGGTTTGTAGGGTCCATGTTCCTAGTTGTATGAAGTTTAGGACAATAGATAGGAGGAAGACTATTGAGGCTGTAGCCTGTGTTAGGAAATATTTTGTAGCTGCTTCTGTGGATCGTGGGTTTGCGTGGTTTACTATTAGTGGGATGATGGCTAGAAGGTTTATTTCTAGTCCGATCCATATGAGAAATATGTTGGTGCTAGATATTGTAATTATGGGGCCTAGGAAGATTGTGAAGTAAATAATGATTAGGGTAATTGGGTTAATTAGTACGGGAAGGGTTTAAACCAACATTTTCGGGGTATGGGCCCGATAGCTTTATTAGCTGACCTTACTAATGTAGGATAGGGTGTTTTGGTAGCACGTGGAATTTTGGATTCTTAGGTATAGGTTCGATTCCTATTATTCTAGAAATAAGAGGGTTTAAACCTCTATGATTTACTCTATCAAAGTAACTCTTTTGTCAGACATATTTCTAGGTGTATGGGGGGATACTTGCTATGAAAATTGGGATTGAGATATGTCATATACAGAAGGCTAATGTGAGAGGAAGAAAGTTTTTTCATAGTAGGTGTATTAGTTGGTCATAGCGGAATCGTGGGTAGGATGCTCGGATTCATAGGAACAGAGAGGTTAATAATAGGGTTTTAATTATGAAGTCTATTGTAAATAGTTCTGGGTTGTTGGGGTTATTGAATGGGCCTATAAATACAATTGTTGATAGAGCGTTTATTAGAATAATGTTGGTGTATTCGGCTATGAAGAATAAAGCAAATGGGCCTGCGGCGTACTCTACATTAAATCCTGATACTAGTTCTGACTCCCCTTCTGTTAAGTCAAATGGGGCCCGGTTGGTTTCTGCTAGGGTTGAGATATATCATATTATTGCTAGAGGTCATGCTGGGAGGATAAGTCAGGTGTGTTCTTGTGTTGTAATTAAGGTTTGGAGGGAGAAGGAGCCGTTTATTAGTAGGACTGATAGTAAGATGATTGCTATTGTGACTTCGTAGGAGATTGTTTGGGCTACTGCTCGGAGGGCCCCAAATATGGAGTATTTTGAGTTTGAGGCTCATCCTGATCATAAAATTGAGTATACTGATAAGCTAGAGGTTGCTAGGATGAATAGAATTCCTATATTTAAGTTGATTAGTGGGTGGGGTATAGGTAGGGGGATTCATAGGCTGAAAGCTAGGGTTAGGGATAAGGTTGGGGCGATAATAAATAGGGATGTTGAGGTGGTTAGGGGTCGCAGGGGTTCTTTGATGAAGAGTTTTATGGCGTCTGCGAATGGTTGTAGGATACCGTAAGGCCCTACAACGTTGGGGCCTTTTCGTAGTTGTATATAGCCTAGGATTTTTCGTTCTACAAGGGTCAGGAAAGCTATGGCGATTAGAACTGGGATCAGTAGGGTTAAGATATTAAGGAGATGCACTACTAGGGAGAGGATTTGAACCTCTGATAACAAGGTTTTAAGTCTTATGCAATTGCCTGGCTCTGCCACCCTAATGTATTCTTGTCTAGAATTGGGTTGTACGGGCTTACAAAGTTAAGATTACTTCAAAGATTAGTTGGGAGCGCTTTGTGCAAGGAGGCTCCATTTCTCTTATCCTTTCGTACTGGGAGAAATCGTGAATAGATAGAAACCGACCTGGATTGCTCCGGTCTGAACTCAGATCACGTAGGACTTTAATCGTTGAACAAACGAACCATTAATAGCTTCTGCACCATTGGGATGTCCTGATCCAACATCGAGGTCGTAAACCCTATCGTCGATATGGACTCTTGAATAGGATTGCGCTGTTATCCCTAGGGTAACTTGGTCCGTTGATCAAAAAGTTTGGGTCAATAAGATATTTGGTTACTTAGACTTGTGTGTCTTGGTTAAAATCATTCGGAGGTTTTTTTATGCTCCGAGGTCACCCCAACCAAAATTACTAGTTTACATCTTTGTGTGTTAGGCCAATAGGTTGTTTGTTGTTGGGATTAAACTAGTAAATTAAAGCTCCATAGGGTCTTCTCGTCTTATTTTGTAATCCCCGCCTCTTCACGGGGAGGTCAATTTCACTGATTGGAAATAAGAGACAGTTAAACCCTCGTCAAGCCGTTCATTCCAGTCCCTAATTAAGGAACAAATGATTATGCTACCTTTGCACGGTCAGGATACCGCGGCCGTTTAACGCTAGTCACTGGGCAGGCAGTGCCTCTAATACTTGATATGCTAGAGGTGATGTTTTTGGTAAACAGGCGGGGTTTGTGTTTGCCGAGTTCCTTTTATTTCTTTTAATCTTTCCATTGAGCACTCCTGTGTTGGGTTAACATGTTATTATAAATGTAGTTTATATGTGAATTAGAAATTTATATGGTTGTTAACTAACAATGGTTATCCGAGTTGTTATAGGCTTGTGCATGGAGAATGTGATTCTTGTTACTCATATTAACATTATTACATCTATATAGTAATAGATTAACCCAATTATAAGTATGGGAAGTTGCCTATAGATTGTTGGTATTGTAGTATTTCTAATGTTGAGCTTGAACGCTTTCTTTGTTGGTGGCTGCTTCTAAGCCGACAATGATGTAGGTATAATAATAGGCTTATTCACTATTAAAGGTTGTTTCCATTCCTAAAGAGCTGTCCCTCTTTAGGCTATAATTTAAGTTTACATTTAGATTTGTGTTCTTTAGGTAAGCTTAAAGTTGAACTAAAATTCGTTATTGGGTAACCAGCTATCACCAAGCTCGTTAGGTTTTTCGCCTCTACCTAAAAGTCGTCCCACTATTTTGCCACATAGACGGGTTCACTCTTGAGGTTGCTCTTAGGTAGCTCGTTTGGTTTCGGGGTTCCTAGCTTAAGTTCTCTTAGTTAGGTTGTTTCTAGTTAATCCATTATGCAAAAGGTACAAGGTTTAATCTTTGCTTATTTGTGCTTTTAGTAATTCTTTCATCTTTCCCTTACGGTACTTTTTCTATAGCTCCTATTGAAAGTTTCTTTCTCCAATACTCCTTTTAATAAATGTTTTAGTTTATTTATTATAATTTTTTTTGTTATCAAGTGTTAGGGCTAGATTTTGCTCATAGTGTCCATTGGTTGTGGATTCTTCTGGGTGTAAGCCAGGTGCTTTGTTATGTTAAGCTACGCTATGGTTATTCCAAGCACACTTTCCAGTACGCTTACCTTGTTACGACTTATCTCCTCTCATAAACTTGTAGATTGTATTATGTATTTGTATCATATTCATTTAATTTGAGGAGGGTGACGGGCGGTGTGTACGTACTTCATTGCGCTATTCAATTAAGCACTCTATTCTTAATTTACTACTAAATCCACCTTTGTCCTTTAAATTTCATAAAGGGTTTCGTAATGTTCTTATTTAGAAAATGTAGCCCATTACTTCCCATTCCATAGGCTACACCTTGACCTAACGTTTTTATGGTAATTCTCTTGCTTACTGTTGTTCTTTTTTAAGGTTTGCTGAAGATGGCGGTATATAGGCTGAATTAGCAAGGAATGGTAAGGTATAACGGGGTTTATCGATTATAGAACAGGCTCCTCTAGATGGATATAAAGTACCGCCAAGTCCTTTGAGTTTTAAGCTGTAGCCAGTAGTTCTCGGGCAAATAATTTTGTTATTTAATTATTAGGGTTTAGGGCTAAGCATAGTGGGGTATCTAATCCCAGTTTGGATCTTAGCTATCGTGTATTAAGTTGATTAGAATTACTTTCGTTAGTGTATTTAAATTCAGCGATGAATTTTCACATATTGGTTGATTTTTAATTCTATTTTTTTGTTCCTATGGACACGTTTTACGCCGTGGATAATTAGTTCGGGTTAATCGTATGACCGCGGTGGCTGGCACGAAATTTACCAACCCTATGGAGATATAACTTAGTCAAACTTTCGTTCATTGCTTAATTTTTATCACTGCTGAGTCCCGTGGGGGCGTGGCTAGGCAAGGCGTCTTGAGCTATTGTTTAATGTGCTTGATGCCCTCTCCTTAGGTTTATAAAAAAGTTCTAAGGGATTTGACACTGGCTTAGGGAGTTTTGCATGTGTAATCTTATCTCCAACTAACTATAAGGCCAGGACCAAACCTTTCTTGTTTATGGGATATTGTATATCCATCTAAGCATTTTCAGTGCTTTGCTTTAGTGATAAGCTACATAAGCGTGTTGTGATATGGTTTCTGTGTGGAAATTTTTGTTACTGTTGAGTTGAATTTGATAATTAGGAAATTTGCGACAATTTTTTGCGAATGCTGAATTTGAAGTTTTATTTGGTGGACTTTTAGAATGAATGGGAACCTGTTATTGATTCCTCTGTTTTTGGGGTTTGTCAGAGGTATGAAATTTCGGGGGGGAAGGGGGGGGTTTGACCTTGGTTAGTTTGTATTAGTTAAACTGTATGTCTACAAGCATTGAGTTCACATATCCATTAGGCATTGACTGAAATTTGAATAGGTTGGTGTGGGGATTAATGATGCTTGACCGTGAGTCCAGCTTGACTGTAAGGTGATCTTCATGCCTTGACGGCTATGGTGAGTCACGCACACCGAAAAATAAAAAATACCAAATGCGCCTGACTACAGTTATGTTGATCATGGGCTGATTAGACCACGTACCATCGAGATGTCTTATTTAAGGGGAACGTATGGACCTCAGTGACTTAATGGCCCTGAAGAAAGAACCAGATGCCTGATAAAGTTTCACTATAGTCACCCCCAGAACGTATGGGCCCGGAGCGAGAAGAGGGGCATTAAGTGGGCGGGTTGATGATTTCACGGAGGATGGTAGATTAATAAACCAAATGGGGAAGGGGATATCCATATGGACAAGCAGGATTATGACTTAATGGACTAATGTACGATAAGGTATTAATGTGATTTCAGCATTAATTGTATGTATTTGGACAATAGACATGTTTTCATACATGTTATGTAGATAAAACAGTTATGTTTTCATACATTAATGGTTATTACATGCTTATATGAATGGGGCAGATAATTTAATGTACGTTATACATTAATGTATGAATGTACTATATAAATTTATGTA